TATTAATATACTATTAATATTTACTATTTTATAGTGGGAATTCTCTTATCCCATTCGGAAAGATATCATCTCATAATTATCTATGGCTGTTTATGTCTCTAGCATGACCACTTGAAAAATGTGGAGGAAAGTCGGGCAAATGGCCGATACTACTGGAAGGATTCCTCTTTGGATAATAGGTACTGTAGCCGGTATTGTTGTAATTGGTTTACTTGGTATTTTCTTTTATGGTTCATATTCTGGATTAGGTTCATCTCTGTAATAACCGTATGAACTTGTTTATAGATATCAAAGCATAAGAACTCAACGGGATCCCCCTCGAATCAGACAAGGAAAGAGGGGATAGGTCCCGTTGAGTTCTTAATAATCATGAAATAATCATAAATAATTATAATATTTTTTTTCTATTTTAAAAGTTCATTGAAATTGAAGAAGTTCTATTTGTTCAATAAATTTGCCTATATTTTTGTTTGTCCACTACTTAACATGATAAATAGAAAAAAAGATTATGATAAACCCCGCCAAAAATGGAATCTAAGAATAGGAGTTGTTGACGAATAAGATCAACAATCCTATTTAATTCGACACAAGAAAGGGTTGTGTAAAATCCCTTTTGTCAAAGACTAGGCGATGCACAATCCCCTCCCTAAACCCTTTGTTCCTTTCATTTAGGCTTTGGTTTATATTCTCCGGTTATTTATCTTTTGTTTTGATTCTATTCAAATAGAAAACTAAGGATTCATTCTATATCACTTCGATTTGGATCGAAAAAACAAATAAAAGATAAGTCAAATTAATATAGTCTTTTTCACAATATACACATCACGACCAGTATAAGTAAGTAATTCCCGAAACCTGAAAAAAGAAACAAACAAAATTTTTTTGATCATACACAATTACATAATATAATTGGCAACAAAAGTTTATTTCTTTTTATATATAATTTGATGTTGAAAAATCCGCGGATCTAGAAATTCATTTCGGACAATTGAACCTTCTCAAACTGTTTCTTTTTAAGAACCAAAAAGATTTGTGCCAAAATAACGGATGCCAAGAAGAGCAAAAGGCCTTGGACACGTGATGGATCTTGAAGTACTACTTCGGCATCCCCCTGACCAAATCCGCCCACATTAGGATTACTCGTTAATGGTTGATCAAGTTTGATGGATTCGCCTTCAGAAACAAGAAGTTCCGGCCCTGGAGGGATAATATCAACCACTTGACGCCCATCCGATGCCTCAACTATGGTTATTTCATACCCCCCTTTTTCTTTTCGTATAATTTTGTTTACTATACCCGCTGCTGTAGCATTATAAACATTATTGTTACTCTTGCTCCCGTCGGGATAAATCTGACCCCTTCCTCTGTTCCCGCCTACATATATGGGATATTTTAAGAAGTGAGCATCTTTCTTAGTGGCAGGATCCGGGGAAAGAATAGGAAAGGTGATTTCACTATATTTCTGACCAGGAACAGGACCTATCACAAGAATATTTTTTTTAGTAGGGCGGTAACTTTGAAAAGACAGATTTCCTATCTTTTCTTTAATCTCGGGTGAAATACGATCGGGCGGGGCTAGTTCAAACCCCTCGGGTAAAATAAGAACAGCCCCCACATTCAAAGCTCCTTTTTTACCATTAGCAAGAACTTGTTTCACTTGCAGATCATAGGGAATTCGAACAACTGCTTCAAATACAGTATCCGGAAGTACCGCTTGTGGAACCTCGATATCCACGGGTTTATTAGCTAAATGGCAATTGGCACATACAATACGGCCGGTTGCTTCTCGTGGATTTTCATAACCCTGCTGTGCAAAAATGGGATAGGCATTTGAAACGGGTGCCTGAGTTATTATATATATGATGAGCGATAGGGAAATGGATCGAGTAATCTCTTTCTTTATCGACGAAAAGGTTTTTTTAGTTTGCATGGTCCAATCATTGATCCCGAAAATTTATACAATAAAAGTAGGTAGGTCGCCAATAGAGTTGCCTACCTATAATTTTGATATTTACTGAAATAATTTTTCTGAAATATTGGAGAAATCCCTTTACTGGGTAGAAATAATAGGTACAATTTTCAATGTTTTGCTTATGTACAAAGTAACAAACAAATATTATAATTGGGCCGTTCGATCATTTTTCAGTCATTCATTGAATGATAAATCACTACAAGTGAAGGAGATACACGATTTAAATAACGAAAGATCCAATATTTAAAAATTGTATCTAAAATGACTGGAAAAGTAGAAACAAGACCGGATATAATTTGATCATTATGAGCAAATCCAAAATCTTTGTAGACAGAGCCAATCATTAATTCCCAACCGTGGGGCGAATGGAATCCTATACATAAATCAGTTAATAAAAGAATAGAAAAAGCCTTTATTGTGTCGCTTAAGTTATATAGGAATTCTTGAACCCAAGAGTTAAGAATAACAAGTTCTTCATTACCTATAATAGAATAACCACTTAGAATAACGAAACAGATTATATTTGTCGAGAAATGTAAAATTGTATGGATACGATCCTCATTGTGCATCTTGATCAATTGGGTCGTTTCTTTGTAGATTTCGACGCGAAGCTTTTGTAAATGCGTTTCTGGGTATTCCTTTATCATTTCCTCCAAACGAAGGAGTTCCTCTAAGTCTATGAATTTTTTTAGAATACTCTTTTCTTGAATATCATTCAAAAAAATTTCGGATTGCCTAATATTCCACCAATTAGTAATCCAAGATTCCAGACTTTTTTTAAATGAGAGAGAGATCCACCAAGGCAAAAATACTATAAATGCAAGATATAGAAGGGAAATAAATACTTTCTTTTTTGCCATTTTTTCGTCTGTGAATTTTTGAAGTTTTAATGAACTCACCCCATGCGTCGACTCTATATGATACTAATATTTGTATCAAGCATAAGTTATATCCCAACCCAAGCCATCGAGCCCATTAATCTATTTCGAAATTTTTATTTGTGATGCAGTAGAGTGGTTAGGTTAGTCCTTGAATCTAGAAAAAATACAGAAATAGAATAAGAAAGAGTTCGCTTCAAAGTAATATTAGTTGGATTTCGAAACGAAAGAACTCCCGTTTTATTAAAAAAAATGTCAAATATTTGAAAAAAAAAAATGATGGACACACAAAATTTCGTTTTAGAGTTGCTTCATATACGTTTACTTTGGCTTGAATAGGCAGGCATTCAGAACAAACTTCCGTTAAGTTATGGTATAGAAAAAAAGAGAGTTCTTGAGTTTTTTCCCTTTTGCAAAGTATTCATTTTTCAGTTCCTTTTTTCAAAATACTTCAATTGGTACGCGCAAGAAATAGGCCAATTCAGCAGCTTTTTGCTCAATTTCTCGTGGAGTCAAATTCTCATCAGTACGTGTCAAGGGAATGGCCCCCTGGCCTCTGATTTCCATATAAAGAACCCGACGAGCAAAAAGACCCTCTTTATTTTCTATTCTGATAGACTGAATATCTTTCATAAGGAATCGCAGGAATATGCGACGGTTTTTTCCAGGAAATCCCCAACGAAAAATACACACTATGCCCTCTTTTATATCAAATCGATCATAACCACTACCTACATTCCACGAAATTGTGCACCACAAGTAGGAGCTAATAAAGAGACCCGCGATCCCATAGAAAGACATCACGATCCCCTGTGGAAAAAAATTTATTTGCTGAGAAGGAAACAAAGATATAAAATTCCTACCAAAATAACTGGAGGTTCCAACCAATACAAACCCTAATGAACCTAAAAAAAGAATGAGGGCCCAACCGAAATTACTTATTTTTCGAGATCCCGCTATAAGTTCTATCCATATACGTTCTGATCGCCAACTCATACTCTCACTAGACCTAGTTGCATTTTATTGGAATTGGAAGAATAACAAAAAGAAATTTTAGTTTACTTTTTTTTGTTTCCGAAGTAACTCTCATCAACCAGCACTACTATAGATGTGAAACTTTTATTTTAAGATGTGAAACTTTTATTTTAGAAAAATTCATCGAATTACTTAGATCCAAACTAAAATAATAACATCTCTTTCGTATGATTTCCTATAGATATCCACATATAGATATATTCACTTTCCATTTCCGAAACTCTCCCCGCTACCGATCCATTTGAAATTGTTATAATTAATTTACCCATATATCATGTTTACACACATACATAAGAGTTTATGCTCGAAAGAAGCCAGATGTTATACCATATTCTACTAAATAGATAGGGGTGTTATGATCAAAGTAAGTCTTGAAAAAAAAAAATGGATACGATACAGAGTTGTCCCTATAGTATCTAAAAGATTTTGTTTTTTTGAACATGAAGAAATAAAGAAACCATTGCAATTGCCGGAAATACTAAGCCCACTAAAGGCACAAAAATAGAGGGAAAGCTGTTGAGAGTTATCATTGAGTGGGTACCTCGATTTAATATTTGTACCTGTTATTTTTATTTATTGCTTTATATTTTATATTACTATATTTTATTTTTTTATTTTAACCTTATATTCTTATTTTTTAACCTTATATTCTTATTAAATTAAAGATATTTTATAATTCATATATATTCATATATAATAATTATATTTATATAATATATATAATTATTATATTTTATATTTTATATATAGTAATTATACCTAAGTGAGTATATACTTAAATAAGGAATATATAAGTATATGTTTTAATAATAAGGAATATATAAGTATATGTTTTAATAATTTTTTTTTGAATAAATACTTATAAAAAAATGTGTAAATAAACGGACTTATTCACCCTTCTACACGTTTCTACACGAAATATATGTATGTACCTTTTTTTTATTCCTATTTTTAGTTATTTTCGTGCTCTTGTCTTATAATTTAATAATTTTCATTTCAAAAAATTTATTCCGTTTTATTAATTATTAAATTAATAAATAAATTAAAACTCTACTCTACAGTTCTACTTAAATCTAAGTTTGATCCAAAGGAAAGAAGGCGTGTAGCCGAAATAA